TGGTAAGATAATGTCTTGAGCAGTTACATATCCAGGACCCTTGACACAAATAGACGCGTTACGAGTTCCATACAGATTACTTTTCAAGACAATTTCTTTCAAATTCATTAAAATTTCATGTACGGATTCTTGAATACCTACTATGGTAGAATATTCATGTGGTATTTTCTCAGATTTTGCGCGTGTGATACATGTACCTTCTATTTCTCCGAGCAAAGCTCTTCGCATTGCAATGCCTATTGTATCGGCTTGACCTTTCATAAGTGGGGCCAGAATAAAGCGTCCATAATAAAGACGCTTACTGTCTGCTCTTGATTCAACACACTTCCACTGTAGTGTCCGAGTAGATACTGTTACTTTCTCTCGAACCATAGTATATTATTTGATCAAATCATTGAATTATTTATTTCTCTTGAAATCTCTTCAATGTTTATTTTTACACACGTCTTTTTTTAGGAGGCCTACAGCCATTATGTGGCATAGGAGTTACATCCCGTATGAAACTTAATAGTATACCACTTCTACGAATAGCTCTTAATGCCGCATCTCTTCCGAGACCCGGGCCTTTTATCATAACTTCTGCTCGTTGCATACCTTGATCCACTACTGTCCGAATAGCATTTCCTGCTGCGGTTTGAGCGGCAAATGGTGTACCCCTTCTTGTACCCTTGAATCCACAAGCCCCGGCAGAGGACCAAGAAATTACTCGACCCCGTACATCTGTAACAGTCACAATGGTATTGTTGAAACTTGCTTGAACATGAATAACTCCCTTGGGGATTCTACGTGTATTCTTACGTGAACCAATACGTCTATTTCTACGCGAACCAATTTTTGGTATAGGTTTTGCCATATTTTATCATCTCATAAATATAAGTCAGAGATATATGGATATATCCATTTCATGTCAAAACGGATCCTTATTCTTTTTTTTTTTTTTACTTATTTATTTTATTTATTTATTTGTACATCTGTACATCGGGTCCTTTAGATTTCGAGAGTCTTTTTGTTTTAGAAAGATTATCCTTGTCTTTGTTTATGTCTCGGGTTAGAACAAATTACTATAATTCGTCCCCGCCTACGGATCAATCGACATTTTTCACAAATTTTACGAACAGAGGCCCTTATTTTCATATTTGTCATTCCTTTTTTTAATTCCGAATCTACTTAATTGGAAGAAAATAAGTTTCTTGAAATTTTTAATTTCGAATTGTATCCTCACGAAAGAATGTTGAAATTGAAAAAACCGCCTAATCATTCAAGTCTTTGCTTTGGAGTCTCTAAATTATACGCCCTTTGGTTGAATCATAAGGACTTACCTCAATTTTTAGTCTATTTCCTGGTAGTATACGTATAAAACTACATGAAATCCTTTACGAAACAAAAACCAGAATAATTTTTTTGTTATCTAAACGAATCCGGAAGATACATACCATCGGTAAGTTGTTCAGTAATTAAACCCTCATGAATCCATTTTTGTTGTTTCATTCCAGGTAAAACCGCTTTGAAGTATCAACTAATGTAAGAGGGATAATATTATAAACTTGTCCTTTCTCTTTTTTCACAAATATGACCGTGTCGGCTATTAGAAAGATTACCATATATAACACAAAACTTCTCCGCCGATTCCTTCTAGTCGAGCCTTTCGGTCTGTCATTATACCTCGAGAAGTAGAAAGAATTACAACCCCCATTCCGCCTAAAATTCTAGGAATTCGTTGATAGTTAGAATATATTCGTAGACCGGGTCGACTGATCCGTTTTAAATTTAAAACAGTTCTATATGGTCCTTTCCTATTTCTTCTATGTCGTAGGGTTAAAACCAAAAAATATTTTTTGCTTTCTTGATGTTTTCTCACGTTTTCAATAAAACCCTCTTGTAAAAGGATTTTAACAATATTTTCAGTGATGTTAGTAGATGGTATTCGAACTGTTCTTTTTTTATTCATGTCAGCATTTCGTATAGAGGTTATTATGTCAGCAATAGTGTCTTTACTCATGATAAACTAAGATTTTTGTTTCCCCCGAATTTTGATATAATCAACATGCTCTTTTTCTTTTTTTCTGAATTTTTTAATATTTATGAATTATTAAAGATATATACGTGATAGATAAACAATTTACTAATTAATTAAATAAATTTAATCAATTTCATTCAAATACTTTATTAAGGTCTTCCCCTATAATACTTCAGGTGCTAATGAAACTATTTTAGTGAAATTTAACTGTCTTAATTCCCGGGCGATCGCGCCGAAAATTCGGGTTCCTTTTGGATTTCCTTCTTGATCAATAACAACCGCAGCGTTGTCATCATATCGTATTATCATACCGTTGTCGCGTTTGAGTTCTTTACAAGTACGTACAATGACAGCTCGGACCACTTCTGATCTTTCTAGAGGTGTATTTGGTACTGCTTCCTTGATTACAGCAACAATAATGTCACCAATATGAGCATATCGTCGATTACTAGCTCCTATGATTCGAATACACATCAATTCTCGGGCCCCGCTGTTATCCGCTACATTCAAATGGGTTTGAGGTTGAATCATATCATTTTTTTTTTTATCGGTTTTTTCTTTTTCAATGCAAAGGTATAAATAAAAAAAAAAAAAGAAATATTATTTGTTCAAAACAAAAAAAGAAACCTGCAATTGTTTTTTTTCATCCCAAAAACCCCTTTCGTTTGTTTCTACATTCCTATCCAGAAAGAATGAATTGAGTTCGTATAGGCATTTTCGATGCCGCTATTGAAATAGCCCTTCTAGCTATATTTTCTGCTACTCCGCTCATTTCATAAAGTATTCTACCGGGTTTAACGACAGCTACCCAATATTCGGGAGATCCTTTCCCCGAACCCATACGTGTTTCTGTAGGTCTTACTGTAACAGGTTTGTCTGGAAATATGCGTACCCATATTTTTCCACCGCGGCGTGCATTTCGTGTCATTGCTCGCCGCCCTGCTTCTATTTGTCTAGATGTGATCCAAGCGGGTTCAAGCGCTTGAAGAGCATATCTACCGAAGCAAATACGATTACCTCGATAAGATATTCCTTTCATTCTTCCTCTGTGTTGTTTACGGAATCTGGTTCTTTTGGGGTTATAGTTGATGGTTGTTTAGCAATTCCATCCATCTCTACTACAGAACCGGACACGAGAGTTTCTTCTCATCCAGCTCCTCGCGAATTAAACAATTAAAAATAATTAAACAAAAAAAAAATACACGGTTAATAATATATGGAATCGTGGGATTCTTTGAAATTTGATCTAATCGATTATAAATTAGAAATTTTTTGTGTTTTAATATAGAATTTAACACGTATTCTATTTATAGATAATGTCGTTTTGGTAGAACGCTATAATGAATCTTTATTTTGTTTTTCCTTTTATTTCGAATCGACTAAAATTTAGAAATAAAAAAAATATTCGCGGGCGAATATTTACTCTTTCAACATTCAGTTGTAAGATTAGTCTATGACATGACCTCTCAGAATAAATGAATAGGTTTCTGGTTCGTTCCGCCATCCTACTCAATGAATCATTAGGATTCGTTTTCAATAGAATCTTATGCATTCACAGGTTCTGTCGTTCCCACCACTTCTCGATTAATGATTAGGTCTGAATTTTACAACGGAGCCTCCAATTAAATTTATTCTTGAGTCAACCTTCTCAGTCTTTATTGGCTCGGGGCTCTTGATTTTTTGTTCTATGCACGGATTTGTCTAATTATGGATCAATCAGTATTGATGCTTTATTACATTCCCTTTATATGAGATGACTCATAGACCTTACATATTGGAATTATATATCATTAATATTCTTTTTCTATCTTTCTCTCACCCTTCCATTTATCTGTATACTTTATATTGCTTTACAACCCATAATCAGATTGTTTTTTTTTTTTTTATGTAAAAAAGATTTCAGTTGCTACAATGATATGACTTATATATCATATCTTGACTGGTTCTTTCTATCCAGATAACACGAAGTGATGAGTTGGTTATTAGTTCTATAGTTATCAGTTTGTACTATGGGCTGTCCATTTTTTTGAATCCCAACCCTAAAAAAACCAACGAGTCACACACTAAGCATAGCAATTATATCAAATGATTAATCGAATTTTTATTCAACCTTATAGAATTGTTCTTTTTTTTTTATTATTTACCAGAAAAAGAATGAAAGAGTTTGCCATTTTTTGTTTTATCACCAGATATAACTAAATATAATTTGTTTTATCACCAGATATAACTAAATATAAGTCAAGTAAGTTCTTATTATTCCTCGTCTACAAATATCCAAATTTTGATGCCTAATACCCCATAGATAGTTCGAACTGCATAGGAACAATAATCAATTTTAGCTCGAATGGTTTGTAGAGGAACTCTACCTTCTCGGATCCATTCAACACGTGCAATTTCTTTTCCGTCGATACGCCCTGCAATTTGTACTTGAATCCCTTTTGTACCTGCCTGTTCAGTTAATTCAATAGCTTTTTTCATTGCTTTGCGAAATGAAACTCTATTCTTTAATTGTCCGGCTATAAATTCTGCAAGAATATTGGGGTGCCCATAAGGATTTGCAATTCTTGTAATAGCAATGTTGAGTTTTCGGTTTACACAATTGAGTTCTTTTTGTACATGCGTCTGTAATTCTTCGATTCTTCGAGTCCTGTCTTCTATTAATAACTTGGGGAATCCCATATAGATTATGACCTGAATCAAATCGATTCTTTTTTGAATCTCTATACGTGCAATTCCCTCTACATTAGAGGATATTTTCATATTATTTTGCACATAATTTTTGATACAATCTCGTATTTTTTGATCTTCTTGTAGATCCTTTGAATAATTTTTTGGTTGTGCAAACCAAAGAGAATGATGACCTTGGGTTGCACCAAGTCTGAAACCAAGTGGATTTATTTTTTGTCCCATAATCCCCCACTACTATATATATCGTGAAACGTGACATCTGTTTGTATTTTTTTTTTATTCATTCGATTTTTTT